AAATTTAGACAAAAATGGAATTGTGATACTGGGATCTTGGGTAGAGACAGGAGATATTTTAGTGGGTAAACTAACGCCTCAAATGGTGCAAGAATCATCGTATGCCCCGGAAGATAGATTATTACGAGCTATACTTGGAATTCAGGTATCCTCCTCAAAGGAAACTTGTCTAAAACTACCTATAGGCGGTAGGGGTCGAGTTATTGATGTGAGATGGATCCAAAAAAAGAGGGGTTCTAATTATAATCCGGAAACTATTCGTATATATATTTTACAAAAACGTGAAATTAAAGTAGGTGATAAAGTGGCCGGGAGACATGGAAATAAGGGTATCATTTCAAAAATCTTGTCTAGACAGGATATGCCTTATTTGCAAGATGGAAGATCTGTTGATATGGTCTTCAATCCATTAGGGGTGCCGTCACGAATGAATGTAGGACAGATATTTGAATGCTCACTCGGATTAGCGGGGGATATGCTAGATAGACATTATCGAATAGCACCTTTTGATGAGAGATATGAGCAAGAAGCTTCTAGAAAACTAGTATTTTCTGAATTATATGAAGCCAGTAAACAAACATCGAATCCGTGGATATTTGAACCCGAGTATCCGGGCAAAAGCAGAATATTTGATGGAAGAACAGGGAATCCTTTTGAACAGCCTGTTATAATAGGAAAGCCTTATATCTTGAAATTAATTCATCAAGTTGATGATAAAATACATGGACGTTCCAGTGGGCATTATGCACTTGTTACGCAGCAACCCCTTAGAGGAAGGGCCAAGCAAGGAGGACAACGTGTAGGTGAGATGGAGGTTTGGGCCCTTGAGGGATTTGGTGTTGCTAATATTTTGCAAGAGATGCTTACTTATAAATCTGATCATATTAAAGCTCGCCAAGCAGTACTCGCGACTACGATCATTGGCGGAACAATACCGAAACCTGTGGACGCTCCAGAATCTTTTCGATTGCTCGTTCGAGAAATACGATCTTTGGCTATGGAACTGAATCATTTCCTTGTATCTGAGAAGAACTTCCGGATTCATAGGAAGGAAGCTTAATTGGACGGAATCATAATTTTTATTCTATGATTGATCAATATAAACATCAACAACTCCGAATTGGATCAGTTTCTCCTCAACAAATAATTGCTTGGGCAAAAAAAATTCTACCTAATGGAGAGATAGTTGGCGAGGTAACAAAACCCTATACATTTCATTACAAAACCAATAAGCCTGAAAAAGATGGATTATTTTGTGAAAGAATTTTTGGGCCTGTAAAAAGTGGGATTTGTGCTTGTGGAAATTATCGAGTGATCGGAGATAAAAAAGACAACAACAAATTTTGCGAACAATGCGGGGTAGAATTTGTTGATTCTCGGATACGTAGATATCAAATGGGTTATATAAAACTGGCATGCCCAGTAACCCATGTGTGGTATTTGAAACGTCTTCCTAGTTATATCGCGAATCTTTTAGATAAACCTCTTAAAGAATTAGAAGGTCTAGTTTATTGCGATGTGTGATTTGATCCAATTTTTTATTGTACAGATTATTAACGATAAACTGTCATTCCATTCAATTGAATTGGGATGTCCCGGATCTGACATGTCTCTGGGAGTGAGTAACATGAAGCTCAGAATTTGGGGTATATTGAATATTCCCCAATTAAAAAGGGAATGGGTCTATGGTCGATTCAGTAACAAAGAAATATAAGTTTATAGCTCTACACCTCGTAAAAAAAAAACTTCTTGTGGAATTCATTATTCCATTTCTTTTAGAAAGAACGAAGATTATGTGTAAATAAGCAAATATATAATATATAATGGTTGCGGAAGTCTATCCATCGCATATAGGCTGAAGTATATCGTAGCATAACCGTCGAGGTAAAGTCTGGACCTAAAAGATCAAATGGAATAATACATAAAATAGACAAGGAAATCTCTTATGAATTCCGGAATACTCCTTTTAATTAATAATTTTAAGGGATTCCTCATTCGAAAGGGGGTATAGACTACTCAAGAATTTTATATTTCTTTTCTGTCATAATTGAGAAGAGGAATGCATCAACAGTGAAAAGTTGTTTGGTCTTTATTGAGAACTTGAGTAAAGAGTAAACAACTTTTTTTTTTAGACTATTGGATTATCCGTTTTATAGAATTTGAAAGCGGAAATCCCTTTATCTTGGGCGTAACTGCTTGAGCCGGATGAAAGGAAACTTTCATGTCCGATTTAAAAAGGGGGAGATCCTATTGGATCCTATCCAAATTTTTCGTTTGCTAGACCCGTCGTTAAAAAACCCACTTTCTTACGATTACGAGGTTCATTCGAATATGAAATCCAATCCTGGAAATACAGCATCCCACTATTTTTTACTACTCAAGGTTTCGATGCATTTCGAAATCGAGAAATTTCTAGTGGAGCAGGTGCGATTCGAGAACAACTAGCCGATCTGGATTTGAGAATTCTTATTGATTCTTCGTTAGGAGAATGGAAAGAATT